CTACTCAGTCGTACAGCTTCCGTCAAATCGTGAGTTCGCCCTTGATTCGGACTAGCAATTAGGAGATCGTCCTCGGACAAAGAGCTCAAAGCCTTAGATTTCATGCCGACTTTGGATCAAACCGCTTTCTTTGGCAGAGCACTAAAATCAGTAGAGACACAGGGAATATGGCAGCTAAAAAGATCTCTTTTTGTGTGAAACATACTTGTCTGATCCATTTGAGGAAGACTTATCTTCTTCCGCTGTGAACAAATCCCCGGCATCATGATCCGCTGCTCAGATGCATCTATAATAACGAACAGCGCTTCCGCAAGCCATTGGGGGAAATTCCAGAACTTCCATTTTCTTTCTTCTACACTAGGAACATAGTCGCGGTTGTCGCTTCGCTTCCTTTGCCACCGGCCATCGAGATCAAATCAGAGCTCAAACCTAGATTGCGCGAGATCTTTAAACGAGGAAATTCAATGATAGAGCAAGCGCGAGCCAAAGAGAAAAAGAGCTCTTCCAAATCGAATAAAGAAGGGGTCAGCTGAGCTCTAACTGGTTAAACCCGCTTTGGTGGCCCGCCCCAAGTCTTGCCCATAGCTGACTTCTTTGCTAGATGATATCGAATAGTACGACTAGAGTTCAATCCCTCAGAAAGTCATAGTACGACTACAGGGAAAGAGATCTGAAAGTAGCCTTTTACCCCGTTATTCGATGGTGAATGCAGCCTAGCTCTCCCCGTTCAATAGGCTAAGCCTATCCCTTTGCCGTAAAGCTAAGACAGAACTCAGCTAGGACCGAAGAGAGGATTGCCAACCGGATGAAAACCGAAGAGAGCATTGCCAGTTTCATTCCAGTCTTTTCTCAATTGAGAAGTCAACCAACAGGTCAATCCTTCCCTTATATCATATCCATTTTACACAGTCTTTGTTGAAATAGTGTAAATAGTGCGAGACTTTCAACTAATGAAATCTAAACCAGCTAGTTCAGTCAGATACCGGCTAAGCAACCTCTAAAGCAGCTATCGGAGCAGTAGCAGCTTGAAATTCGCATACCAAAGACGATGGAATTCCCCACTTTCTAATGCAATACGGCAAAGCTTAGGGAGTCAGCTAGTCCAACATCAGTCATTCTAATGGAATATCTGGAATATCGAACTAGGAATTGAAAGACTTTCTTTCTTTATATACGAGTCAATTACATACCGGAAATCTCGAAGAGTAAATGCTATACCGGAAATGCGATATAAAAAGTCAATCTCAGTGAATTCTGTACCAAGATGTATGTTGTCCAACCCAACCTCAGACTCTTTCTTCCGACAGAATCCTTTATCGTTCCCAAGGTAGCCGTGAATCTATCATTTCTTTAATATAGCAGGATTTAGGGCCATGTATCCTACAATCTTTTATAATATCCTTCAATAATTTGAGATGCTTTTCGTCCCTTTTTACGGGATCCCGCTCCGGGGTCAGCTCCTCCTCCTTCTGGGTTAGGAAATCTATGAGGCATTCCTCAGGATTGTAGGGGGCATTTTCTCGCAAGGCGGTCGTGATAGGGAAAGGCCTTTCCTTATTACCAGGAAAGAGAAAATGGGCCAAATCGCCTGCTAGAGAAGAAGCTCTTAGGGAATCGATCTAGACTAGATGAGATGCCGGTGCCATTAAACTAGCTGCCAGAACGAGTTCAAGAGATGAGGATCCAGGTAGTGAAGTCACCCTCGGGGGAAGAATCATTCCATTCACTTGTGAAACTGCTAAGAAGAATAGCTTTTCTCTTAATCCACCACTCACTCTCTTTCGGGTAGGGTTAACAAGAAAGTCAAAGCAATCTCCTCAACCTAGAAAGAGAACTCCGGGATCTTCTTTTTCTTCTTAAGAACCCGAAGGCGAACTAATCCGTCTTGGTGCAGCTCCTAGTCCTGATCGATTGGCTACCGGGTGTTCACTCAAACTAAAAAAAAAAAATGGAATGGAATATAGAATCCGGATCCTCATCTCCTTCCCGCTTTAGTTTCACTCTTATCTCGGTTGCTAACCGGTGTGGGAGATGAAGCCAAGTCCTTTCCCTTCAAGGATCTAACTGCCACTCTTTCTAGTTTCATTCAACTGCCACTAACCCATTGCTTAAAACATCTCATTGGAGGTGGGATAGAGCTAATTCTGGGATCGAATGTCTCTCATTGTGGTCTTGATTTTAAGCTAGTACAATCAATGATTCTGGTATGAATTTGGTAGTCATCTTGATCTCTTCTCTTGTCTGTGTGTTTTTTTTTTTTTTTTTTTTAATAGGTCTTCTCCCTTCGATCCGCGAAGTAGGCAAGCAGGAATCTCTCCCCCTTTCTGTTTATGGATAGAAAGAATATCTCCTTAGGAGAGTCTTTTTTGAGTTGACTGTAACCCGAAGGCTTCTTTCAATCGATCTAGTAGGTAAGAAATAAGATCTTCGTATAGTTAATGAATTAAAGCGAAACCACTAGGTTAGAGCTCGTCTGTGATCCCTGGGCTTGTTAATTGAG